AGATGTTGATTGTAAGTAATAGGATTGTTTACGAAGAAAAACTAATAAAAATTCGAATTCAAATACATAAGAATTATAGAAGAACCAAAAAAATCTTTTATTTTCTTTTGAAAAAGCGTAACTAGATTTATTCGGAGTAATAAAACTATTCCAATTATCATATTCATGGAGAAAGAATCGCAAAAAATGTAAAGATGGCACATCTCGGACCCAGCATTGAAGGATTTGAACTAGGGTTTCCATATGGATGGGATGGGGTATTAATATTTCTGACACATAATTTAAATGTGAAAATTTGTCCTCTAAAAAGGGAAATATTGAATGAATAGATCGTAAATTGTGAGATTTTGGTCTTTCTTTTTCTTTGGAAGAAAATACTAATTGCAGCGAGAATGGAATTTCCACAATGGCTGCAAAACCTTCTGATACCATTTGAAAAAAAAACTGAGAATAAAAAAAATGGTTGCGCCCAATGGATCGATTTTGGTTAGAATCATTAACTAAATAAACCCAATAATTCTGTTGATACATTCGAGTAATTAAACGCTTCACAAGTACTGAACTAGATTTATTGTCAAAACCAAAAATTTCTACGGGTTCGTCAAAAATGGAACCATTTAAACCATGACCATGAGCAAGCGTATAAATATACTCCTGAAAGAGAAGCGGATATAAAAAGTATTGCTGCCTAGATCTATCTTTTTCTAAATATCCTTGTAATTCTTCCATTTACATTTCTCTACTTGAAACAAAATGGAGGCAGGGGTGTTTCTTGGGCTATCAAATGATACATAGTGTAATATGGTCAGAACGAGGTTATGTATTATTGCTATATTTACATTTGACATTATAGTAATAAAAATCTATACCCCGGAGACGGAGAGTCCAATCAACAGATTTCTTTTCCCCTCTTTTCTAAACAATTGGTTTTTGTTCGATATACTGAAAAGAGGTTAATAAATCCTTTATTTTTGCAACCGGATCACTCTTTTGATTTTGGAATAAAATTCTATTCTATTTATCAAAATACTGTTTCTTCTACACATCTGTCTACGCCAATCCATAATAAGGAATAATTAGGATTAAAAAAAAAAAAAGAATCAATAGTCCAACCATGGGAGAACCTTTTCCCGAATCAGGCACTAATCTATTTTTAACATCTAATTAGATCCGGTAATCATTCAAATTAAGAACATAAGCTCGTTGCTTTTTGTTTTACCATAATTGGAGCCATAGAACTCTATCCATTTATTCACTAGACCCAGGTATAAATATGAATTTATTTTGTCCCATTCCAAACACAATATTTTGTATTTTTGAATGATCCATTAAAAATAAAATAAACTTAAAGTTTTCTATTTAAGAAAAAAATTTCATGAAATATTTTATTTTTTCATTACTTTTTCTTTAATGCATTTTTTTTTTATTACGACATGCTGTTTTTTCCTTCATTACCTTTCAGGATCAGTCGTGGTCTTATAGACTCTACCAATAGTCTGGACGAATTCGTCACTTCATCCAAATGTGTAAAAGATCATAGTCGCACTTAAAAGCCGAGTACTCTACCATTGAGTTAGCAACCCATATAAATATGTAGATACGATCGAAATGAAAAATAAAAATTAATTGAATTGCACTAAAGGAACCCGGCAAAACCAAAACATTGAATTAGCAACAAATAGAAAAGAAAGATTTTATAATCAATTATAACCATCAAAATGCAAATACAAAAAAGGGGGCAGATCGGATTAAAAAACAACGGATTTCCTGTAGAAATGTTAAAATTTATTTACTTTAACGCCTATTTTCTTTAGAAAATTTCTTATTTTCATTAAGAAAATATGTCTCGTATGTATAACAGTAAATCCGACAAACCCGCCATTTTTTTTTTTTTGACTGAAGTGAAGGAAAAACCCAATATGGACAAGGAAAAATAGATTTTTTTTATCTATGGTCGAATTATATTTGTTCAATACACCATTGTCAATATGAATGGAATGTTGATAAAACAAATCAAATTAAGTAAATGTAAATCAAATAAGGCCTTGTGTTGGATTGGCACAAGATAAATAATAAAATTGACTCGAAACAAATAAGAAAGAGGTGGAGACCAAATCCCGAGCTCATTCAATCAATAGAGGTATAACAAGCAAAAGGGATCCCACGCTTGTCGCTGGATTTCCACAACAAAAAATCAATAAACTAACTTAAAGCTACTTCTTTAAATTTAAATAATTCTGCCTTCCTTAAAATATCATGAACAGTTACAGTAGGTTGAGCGCCATTTTCAAGGAAATACAGAATAGCGGGAACATTTAAATAAGTTTGATTTTTTATCGGATCGTAAAACCCCACTTTTCGAAGATCTCTTCCTTCTCTTCGGGATCGAACATCAATTGCAACAATTTGATAGATGGCTCATTGGGATAGATATGAATAAACAACGCCCCCCCCCCTAGAAACGTATAAGAGGCTTTCTCCTCATACGGCTCGAGAAGAAAAGATTCTAAATTTCTGTATATAATGGCAAATTAATATACAAAATAAAGAAATCGCATTCGTACTCATAACTCAAGTAGAATAATTCTGAAAGAGTTCAGGGGGAAATCCTTAACCATTCATTTCTTGAGTCGTCTCTAACCTCTTTTGTTTGTCTCGTCTCGAATCTATTTTTATTCCTCATTCTGATCCAAATTGTTAAGACAATTGAAAATAGTGTTTCCTTGTTCCGGAATCTTTTATCTTTGCTTGTTGAAATCATTGGGTTTAGACATTACTTCGGTGATCTTTACTCCTTTTCAAATTCAAAGAGGCAGCAACATACCTTTTGTTTTTTTCTATTCTATAGAAAGAAATACGAATGATTTATTTCTTTATAATACAAATACACTTTCTTTTGATCGAAACGGTTTTATTAATTCTTATAAATCTTACTTTTTTTTTTTATTTTAAACTTATTTGAATTTTCACCTTTCGGTTTATATATTGAGGATATACTTACAAAGTTGGTCCGACTTATTGATTGTCATTAACCCTAGATTCTTCCTCCTGAAAAATGAATCAATCCTTTATGCTCGAGCTTCATCATGTACTATTTAGATTGAAATCCAACAGAAATTAGGTTCTCAGTGGAACAGAACAAACTATGTCGAGCCAGGAGCATCTTTATTTTTATGGAAAATGGTGGATGTAAGAATCCACGGCAGATCATGTCCTTCAAGTCGCACGTTGCTTTCTGCCACATCGTTTCAAACGAAGTTTTACCATAACATTTTTCTAATTTTATTTCGAACCGATATGGAATTGATTCAATTTGGATGAAATCATGAATAGTCATTGGCTCAACGAATATAATATATATATATTATAGCAATATTATAACATTAATTTACTATATAATAATATATACATATAGTCTACATATAGTCTAATAGTATTAATATCTAGTAGTAAAACTTATTTATATCTTCAAAAAATTGTTCGGGACAGTCAATCAGGAAGGATCCCTTTTTTCTCGAACAAATAAACTATAAACCTTACAAAGAAAGACCCTTAATAGAGTCCCAATCCTGAAAATCCATTTTGAAACAAAAAACTATTCCAATGACCTCGAAGGGTTCGGGTTTTATTGATAAGAGAAATTTCTCACACCTCCTCGAGTACCAAGGATTCATACATCTGAAAGATAAAATAAGACCCACTGGTTATGATTTTTTCATATCTATCAGAACCAACAAACTATTCTGACCACGATTAATCGTGGATATTTAAGTAATTCATAGAGCCCTTTCACTTAACCGAAGAATGGCTGTTGTTACTAAAATAGACGAATAGAAAATATAAAAACAATACATATGTTTATTATGGTATATATATAATATGATTATGGAATTGTGGATGGACCTTATTCATTTTTTTTTCTTTCGGATTCAAGAATCTTTTCACCAATTCCATAAAGTCAACTAAATGGAATAGAATACCCCCAATCGCTACATTACCATTACATCGATTTACAATTATCGATTTGAACCAGAGAAAATACAAAAAACGAGGTTCGGATCAATTTGTTTTTCCTAATTTTTAGTTGAATTTTTTCATTCCAAAAATGGATTTTTGGCGAATCATCCACATTCAGGCTATGCTAATATTATCCATATTCATATTGAAGTTAGTTACTCTAAGTAACTAACTTCAATATCATGAAATGTGAATTCTCACATAATTCATTTTGAATAGAAATATCAAAGAAGGGTCTCTTTATTCCCTTCCCCCAAAACCTAAAAAAACTAAAGTAAATAAATGGTATATCCCAATCCTACACTCTATGTAGGGCCTAAGGAGTAGGGAATTTTTAGCACTAATTTAATCACTAGTCGTAAAATTTCTAAACTAAAGCTGGGTTAGGAAAACATTCAAATAAGATATTTATTTCTACCCGCAATTAACACCCGATTACATTTATAAGAAACGATCTGGGACGGAAGGATTCGAACCTCCGAATAACGGGACCAAAACCCGGTGCCTTACCGCTTGGCCACGCCCCATTTATATTTTTATTCGACACTAATAAACAATAATATTAGTATTGTCCATTCGTCAATTCCAGTCCCAATACATATTGGATATCTTGTTGCTAGGATTTCACACATATAAAATGTAGACATATAAAATAAAAAAAAAAAAAATTCATTGATCATTGTATGGAATTCAATTAAGATATTGTATGAAAGTGCAATTCCTTCTCATTTGAAAATGGAAAAAAAGAATTTTTGATTTGGATTTAGAAGAGTTCAAAGAAAAAAAAGATTTTTTTGAACTGCCCCTTTCTTTATTTCCTTGGTTAAAGTAACTCATTCAAAATCAAATTATCTAATCGACAAGAACAAAATGTTTGTTATGCTTAATATCTTTAGTTTAATCTGTATCCATCTTAATTCTGTCCTTTATTCGAGTAGTTTTTTCTTCGCCAAATTGCCCGAGGCTTATGCCTTTTTCAATCCAATAGTAGACGTTATGCCCGTCATACCCGTACTCTTTTTCCTCTTAGCCTTCGTTTGGCAGGCTGCTGTAAGTTTTCGATAAAATCTTTAATACTCTCCTAAATTCATGATTTTTTTTGAGAAAAAAAAGATTCTAAAAATTAATAAGATCAGATAAATCTTACATTATGAACCCTCGATTCAAAAGTGGAAATTTTGTATATTGAATAACTGTAATCATGAATTTGGATCAATGGATTTTCCTGTTCGGACCTTCCAGCAAATAAGGACTTTATTGGATTCTACCCAATATAATACCTAATCGTGGATATATATAACAAGAAATTTTTGATAACGAAAGAATCTTATTACAAATTTCTTTGTAAGAATTACTTTTTTTTTTTCAAAACAAAAACACTCCACTTTTTTAGGCTCCATACAAAATGGCGTATGTGGTACAAAAAAAATAGGTAATCTATTCTCCCTTTCAAAAAATGATCTTATCCTGGAGATTGTGTAATGCTTACTCTAAAACTCTTCGTTTATACAGTGGTGATATTCTTTGTTTCTCTATTCATCTTCGGATTCTTATCTAATGATCCAGGGCGCAATCCTGGACGTGAGGAATAAACATAAGAGATTCTTTGTTTTTCCCTACTCTTTTCTTAATTTAGTATTTTATCTATTCCATACAGTTAACTATCATAAAATGAAATCAAGGGATCGAGATTTTTTCGAATTTAAACGTCTCAAGCGAAGAGAGCGGAGAGAGAGGGATTCGAACCCTCGGTACAAATAACTCGTACAACGGATTAGCAATCCGACGCTTTAGTCCACTCAGCCATCTCTCCCAATTAAAAATGGAAAATTTTGGATGTGACGCATAAGGTTGAAGTAAATATTGATCAAAAAACCTTATTTTCCTTCCCTATTCCTTATTACTAGTCTTTATCCTTATTAGATTACGATTCGAGGAATATGTTATAAAAATAAAAAATATATTATAAAATTCAAATAGATAATATCTATCTAATTATATTAGATTTATATCTTAAATATAGCATAATATGTATTAATATGTATATAGTATCATATGATTATGATAATGTATAAACTAAAATAACAAAACAAATATATATATATAAGAAAACCTAGGAAGGAATAGAATAGGAATATATAGGATATCCATATATTTGATCATCAATTAATTTCATTTATATAATGATTCGAAACGGATATCACCGATAGAAAGAATACCTTACTTCTTTTATTTTGTACGAAAGGTTTATCCCCCGGCCCGCTTAAGTACTGGCCGGGCCAGTACTTATTTTTTTGTTCTAATGAATCATTTCTGGATAAAAAAATTGATTTTTGATTTCATATCAAATCATACTTTGACTTTGTTATTGAAGTAGGAACAAGGCAAGAGCAGTTTGCATTCCCATTCCTGCAGTGGGAGTGTATTAATTTTTAATAATTAAAGAATTAAGACTTTCTTATTATTTTTTTTTCCTCACCTCAAGTCTCCTTAGGTAAAAATACATGTCAACAGTAGAATTTGAATGACTCTGATGCCATCTTGATTGTGTTTCACCGCTTTGTTCGACAAATGGTCCATCCATATACAATAATGAAATTGTAGCGGGTATAGTTTAGTGGTAAAAGTGTGATTCGTTCTACTGACAACTTAAATAGTTAAGGGGTCTTTCCGTTTTTTTCATATTCTGGTCAAAAAACTTTATTTCTGAAAAAGGGTTCATCCTTTACCTCTTAATGACATATTTGAGGGCAAATATACATTTTCACGATTTATATCTAAGAGTTAATTATAAATTGAATAAAGAAAAATTGGATTATGGGGTCGTGAAGCATAATTTTTTTTGAATTCGATCAACTCTTCCAATTGAAGTAAGTATGAGTAAAAAATCTATGGATGAAGATACAAAAGTGTATTTCCAATCGTAACTAAATCTTCAATTTTTGTGTCGTAAAAGGGGAATTGAAGCCAATAGCTAGAAAACGATAGTTTTGGTTTACTAGAACCGTCGTCATATTGTTTAAGCTCGGTGGAAACCAAATCCTTTTCCTCAGGATTCTTGGAATAGAAATAGGGAACGAAGTAACTAGACTAGGCGGATTTGATATAAACCTCCTCCTCTAGAGGGATCATCTAGAAAGCAAGTTTTTTTGTATACATTCAGACAGAAAAGCTGACATAGATGTTATGGGTCCGTTTATTCTCTGAGAATATGTTGATTTTCCATAAAGGAGCCGAATGAAGCTAAAATTTCATGTTCGGTTTTGAATTAGAGACGTTAATAATAATCAACCAACGTCGACTATAACCCCTAGCCTTCCAAGCTAACGATGCGGGTTCGATTCCCGCTACCCGCTCCATATTCCTTATTACATTATACATCATCAATTTTGATATACTATGCATCTTTTTCTATTCCCGAAAAAAGATTTTCCTTTCAATCATAATTGCATTTTATCCAAGCAAGAAGGGGGAAGAGTGCGA